ATTCATAATTATGATTTTACGTATGGACAATTCCTCAATATCTTGTTCATTCGCAACAAAATATTTTCTTTGTGCGGCGGTAAAAAAAAACATGTTTTTTTGGAGAGAGATACTATTTCACCAATCGAGTCACAGGTATCTAACATAGTCATATCTAACGATTTTCCGCAACGTGGTGACGAAAGGTATAACTTGTACAAATCTTTCCATTTTCCAATTCGATCCGATCCATTCGTTCGTAGAGCTATTTACTCGATCGCAGACATTTCTGGAACACCTCTAACAGAGGGACAAATATTCAATTTTGAAAGAACTTATTGTCAACCTCTTTCCGATATGAATCTATCTGATTCAGAAGGGAAGAACTTGCATCAGTATCTCAATTTCAACTCAAACATGGGTTTGATTCACACTCCATGTTCTGAGAAATATTTACCATCCGAAAAGAGGAAAAAACGGAGTCTTTGTCTAAAAAAATCCCTTGAGAAAGGGCAGATGTATAGAACCTTTCAACGAGATAGTGCTTTTTCAACTCTCTCAAAATGGAATCTATTCCAAACATATATACCATGGTTCCTTACTTCGACAGGGTACAAATATCTAAATTGGATATTTTTAGATACCTTTTCAGACTTATTGCCGATACTAAGTAGCAGCCAAAAATTTGTATCCATTTTTCATGATATTATGCATGGATCAGATATATCATGGCGAATTCTTCAGAAAAAATTGTGTCTTCCACAATGGAATCGGATAAGTGAGATTTCGAGTAAGTGTTTACATAATCTTCTTCTGTCCGAAGAAATTATTCATCGAAATAATGAGTCACCATTGATATCGACACATCTGAGATCGCTAAATGTTCGGGAATTCCTCTATTTAATCCTTTTCCTTCTTCTTGTTGCTGGATATCTCATTCGTACACATCTTCTCTTCGTTTCTCGAGCCTATAGTGAGTTACAGACAGAGTTCGAAAAGGTCAAATCTTTGATGATTCCATCATACATGATTGAGTTGCGAAAACTTCTGGATAGGTATCCTACATCTGAACTGAATTCTTTCTGGTTAAAGAATCTCTTTCTAGTTGCTCTGGAACAATTAGGAGATTCTCTAGAAGAAATACGGGGTTTTGCTTCTGGCGGCAACATGCTATGGGGTGGTGGTCCCGCTTATGGGGTCAAATCAATACGTTCTAAGAAAAAATATTGGAATCTCATCGATTTCATAAGTATCATATCAAATCCCATCAATCGAATCGCTTTTTCGAGAAATACGAGACATCTAAGTCATACAAGTAAAGCGATCTATTCCTTGATAAGAAAAAGAAAAAACGTGAATGGTGATTGGATTGATGATAAAATAGAATCCTGGGTCTCGAACAGTGATTCGATTGATGATAAAGAAAGAGAATTCTTGGTTCAGTTCTCTACCTTAACGACAGAAAAAAGAATTGATCAAATTCTATTGAGTCTGACTCATAGTGATCATTTATCAAAGAATGACTCTGGTTATCAAATGATTGAACAACCGGGAGCAATTTACTTACGATACTTAGTTGACATTCATAAAAAGTATCTAATGAATTATGAGTTCAATACATCCTGTTTAGCAGAAAGACGGATATTCCTTGCTCATTATCAGACAATCACTTATTCACAAACCCCGTGTGGGGCTAATAGTTTTCATTTCCCATCTCATGGAAAACCCTTTTCGCTCCGCTTAGCCCTATCCCCCCCTAGGGGTATTTTAGTGATAGGTTCTATAGGAACTGGACGATCCTATTTGGTCAAACACCTAGCGACAAACTCCTATGTTCCTTTCATTACAGTATTTCTGAACAAGTTCCTGGATAACAAGCCTAAGGGTTTTCTTATTAATGATAGTGACGATATTGATGATAGTGACGATATCGACTGTGACCTTGATACGGAGCTGGAGCTTCTAACTACGATGAATGCGCTAACTATGGATATGATGCCGGAAATAGACCGATTTTATATCACCCTTCAATTCGAATTAGCAAAAGCAATGTCTCCTTGTATAATATGGATTCCAAACATTCATGATCTGGATGGGAATGAGTCGAATTACTTATCCCTCGGTTTATTAGTGAACTATCTCTCCAGGGATTGTGAAAGATGTTCCACTAGAAATATTCTTGTTATTGCTTCGACTCATATTCCCCAAAAAGTAGATCCCGCTCTAATAGCTCCGAATAAATTAAATACATGCATTAAGATACGAAGGCTTCTTATTCCACAACAACGAAAGCACTTTTTCACTCTTTCATATACTAGGGGGTTTCACTTGGAAAAGAAAATGTTCCATACTAATGTATTCGGGTCCATAACTATGGGTTCCAATGTACGAGATCTTGTAGCACTTACCAATGAGGCCCTATCGATTAGTATTATACAAAAGAAATCCATTATAGACACTAATATAATTCGATCTGCTCTTCATAGACAAACTTGGGATTTGCGATCCAAGGTAAGATCGG